TCTCGATGTAACTCAAAAATACAGGCATTTGTGGGTTCAATGCGAAAATTGTTATGGATTAAATTATAAAAAATTTTTTAAATCAAAAATGAATATTTGTGAACAATGTGGATATCATTTGAAAATGAGTAGTTCAGATAGAATCGAACTTTCGATTGATCCAGGTACTTGGGATCCTATGGATGAAGACATGGTCTCTCTGGATCCCATTGAATTTCATTCGGAGGAGGAGCCTTATAAGGATCGTATTGATTCTTATCAAAGAAAGACAGGATTAACTGAGGCTGTTCAAACAGGCATAGGTCAACTAAACGGTATTCCCGTAGCACTTGGGGTTATGGATTTTCAGTTTATGGGGGGTAGTATGGGATCCGTAGTCGGGGAGAAAATCACACGTTTGATTGAGTACGCTACTAAGAAATTTCTACCTCTTATTATAGTGTGTGCTTCCGGGGGGGCACGCATGCAAGAAGGAAGTTTGAGCTTGATGCAAATGGCTAAAATCTCTTCTGCTTTATATGATTATCAATCAAATAAAAAGTTATTCTATGTATCAATCCTTACATCTCCTACTACTGGTGGGGTGACAGCGAGTTTTGGTATGTTGGGGGATATCATTATTGCTGAACCCAATGCCTACATTGCATTTGCAGGTAAAAGAGTAATTGAACAAACATTAAATAAAACAGTACCTGAAGGTTCACAAGCGGCTGAATATTTATTCCAGAAGGGCTTATTCGATCTAATCGTACCACGTAATCTTTTAAAAAGCGTTCTAAGTGAATTATTTCAGCTCCACGCTTTCTTTCCTTTGAATCAAAATTCAATCAAGTAGAACATTAAGTTCAATTATTTTATTTGTAGCAAACAAGTAGTTAGTTTATAGGAATCCAAGTAAAAATAAAAAGAATTGAGTTTTATTTGGTGACATAAGATCTACTTGTAGAAAGAATCAAAAGTTTCGGATAACTCTTTTTTTTTACCTATATTGTTGATTACTAATCAACAACCCTCTATCAACAAAATAAAAGAGTGAATTCTTCTTTTCATGAAATTAGGCGAATAAAACGAATTTCCTATTCCCGTCTTACATATGTATATATAATGAAAATATAGAATAGAGTTTTACATCTTTCTATATCTTCCGAGAATCCCATTTTGACTAGAAATCCCGGTTGGATTGGATTCTAACGAATCTTTCGATAATTTGTAAGAAACTTTTTCTTTATTAAATTAGAAGACAAGAACAAAAGACGAAGAAAAGAAGAATAATATGAAAGTCGATTATCATACATATCTTTCATGTAGAAAAACCATGAATAGGTCCATTTATTTAGTTCGACATTCCTTGTGCTTAGTATATATACTAAGTTAGAGATATATTATATATACTCACTATATACTTATATATACTAATTTAATTTTGAATTCGATTTTCATTATCTATAGCATTATCTATAGATAGTAATTCTCTACCATATCTACGAATTAATAAGAATTCCAATTCTTAATTATAATTATTATAAGATATCTTTATCATTTTAAATAATAAAAACAGGTAAAAATAAAATAGTAAATCGAGGTACCCATTCTATGATAACTCTCAACCTTCCCTCTATTTTTGTGCCTTTAATAGGCCTAGTATTTCCGGCAATTGCAATGGCTTCTTTATTTCTTCATGTTCAAAAAAACAAGATTGTGTAGATCCGATGGGATCCAATCTCATCCATTTTTTTTTCAAACTTAGACTTGTATCATAACACAGATATCTATTTCGTGGAATATGATATAACATGTGGCTTCCACCGAACATAAAACCGAACATAAAAGAAAAGCTCTTATGCCTGCAGAAAATGCTATATGGGTAAATGACTTTTAGCTATTTTCAAATAGATCAGGATCGCCGGATGGCTGAAATGTAAAGTCAGCGTATCTATATGTATGTCGATATCTATAGTAGGATCATATGAAAGGTCTGTTATTATTTTAGATTTTAAATCTAACCAATTTGATGAATGACTCCTAAAGGTTCACATCAAACTAGTGCTAGTTGATGAGAGTTACTTCGGAAACAAAAAGAGTAAAGTCAAATTCATTTGGAGTCTTTTCTCAATTTCAATAAAATACAACTGGATCAAGTATGAGTTGGCGATCAGAACATATATGGATAGAACCTATAATGGGGTCTCGAAAAGCAAGTAATTTCTGGTGGGCCATTATCCTTTTTTTAGGTTCATTAGGATTCTTATTGGTTGGAACTTCTAGTTATCTTGGTAGAAATTTGATATCTTTATTTCCGTCTCAGCAAATTCTTTTTTTTCCACAAGGGATCGTGATGTCTTTCTATGGGATCGCCGGTCTTTTTATTAGCTCCTATTTGTGGTGCACAATTTCGTGGAATGTAGGTAGTGGTTATGATCGATTCGATCGAAAAGAAGGAATAGTGTGTATTTTTCGTTGGGGATTTCCTGGAAAAAATCGTCGCATCTTCCTCCGATTC